GAACTCAACGGAATCCCCCTTGAAGAAGACAAAGAAAGAGGGATAGGTCTCGTTGAGCTCTTAATAATCATAATATTTTTTGTTTGTCCACCACTACTACTTAATTTATGTAATAAACCTAAAAAGGGTTTATGATAAACCTCGAACAAAATGAAACTACAAATAGAAATCTTTGACGAACTGGGTCAAGACTCATTATTGTTTTGACACAACAAAGGGGTGTGGAAAATTCTTAGTCTTGTGTCAAAGACTCGGAAGCTAAATAAAAACTCTTAGAATACCTTGTTCCTCTCATTCATTTTATACTTTCGTCTAATTTGATTCAATATAGGGTATTTTAATCTGACAATAGTGACATCGATTCTAGTTTGATTTAAAAACCAATACTATGACTAGTAATGCGGTACAAGTAATTCCCAAAATATAATAGCGATATAAACAAGCTAAGGGCTTTTCATAAGTTTTTTGATCATACAGAATTAGAATTACATAACACAATTTCCAGCAAAACTGAGGTTCGTTTTATAACTTGGTATTGATAACTATGCGGGTCTAGAAATTCATTTCGGATAATTGAACCTTCTCAAACTGTTTCTTTTTAAGAACCAAAAATATTTGTGCCAAAATAATGGATGCCAAGAATAGCAAAAGGCCTTGTACGCGGAATGGATCTTGAAGGACTATTTCCGCATCCCCCTGACCAAATCCCCCCACATTTGGATTACTCGTTAATGGTTGATCCATTTTGATGGATTCACCCTCGGAAACAAGAAGTTCCGGCCCTGGAGGGATAATATCAACTACTTGACGTCCATCTGATGCATCCGCTATAGTTATTTCGTATCCCCCTTTTTCTTTTCGTATTATTTTGTTTACTATACCCGCCGATGTAGCATTATAAACATTATTGTTACTCTTGCTCCCGTCGGGATAAATCTGACCCCTTCCCCTGTTTCCGCCTACGTATATGGGATATTTTAAGAAATGAACGTCTTTCTTAGTAGCGGGGTCTGGGGAAAGAATAGGAAAGGTGATTTCACTATATTTTTGACCGGGAATAGGACCTATCACAAGAATGTTTTTTTTAGTAGGGCAATAACTCTGAAAAGACAGATTTCCCATCTTTTCTTTAATTTCGGGCGAAATACGATCGGGGGGGGCTAATTCAAAATCCTCAGGTAAAATAAGAACAGCCCCCACATTCAAGGCTCCCTTTTTACCATTAGCAAGAACTTGTTTCAGTTGCAGATCATAAGGAATTCGAATAACTGCTTCAAATACAGTATCAGGTAGTACCGCTTGTGGAACCTCGATATCCACGGGTTTGTTCGCTAAATGGCAATTGGCACATACAATACGGCCGGTCGATTCTCGTGGATTTTCATAACTCTGCTGTGCAAAAATAGGATACGCTTTTGAAATGGGTGTCCAAGTTATTATATATATGATGAACGATACGTAAATGAATCGAATAATCTCTTCCTTTATCCAAGAAAACGTATTTCTAGTTTGCATGGTCCAATCATTGATCCCCAAAAATTTCTACAATAAAATTAGATAAGTCACCAGTACAGTTCCTTTTCTACGATTCTGCTATTTACTGAAAAAATTTGGATGGAATATTCAAGGAATCCCTCAGGTGGCTAGAACGAATAAGTAAGTTTTTGACTCTTTTACTTAATGTACAATACGGATGTACAAAGTAAGAAACATTGGAATTGACTGGGTCGATCATTTTTCAATCATTGATTGAATGATAAATCACTACAAGTGACGGAGAGACGCGATTTAAATAACGAAAAATCAAATATTTCAAAATTGTATCTAAAATGACTGGAAAAGTCGAAACAAGACCGGATATTATTTGATCATAATAATCAAATCCAAAATCTTTGTAGATAGAGCCAATCGTTAGTTCCCAACCATGGGGCGAATGGAATCCTATGCATAAATCGGTTAATAAAAGAATAGAAAAAGCTTTTAGAGTGTCACTCAAATTATATAGAAATTCTTGAAGCCAAGAGTTAAGAAAAAGAAGTTCTTCATTACCTAGAATAGAATAAAGACTTAGAATAAGGAAAGAAATTATATTTCTTGAGAAATGTAAAATCATATATATATGACTCTCATTGTGCATCTTAATCAATTGGATAGTTTCTTTGTAAACTACGGCATGAAGCTTTTGCAAACTCCCTTCCGGGTATTCCTTTAGCATTTCATCGAAGAGGGATAGCTCCTCTAATTCGATAAATTTTTTTAGAATCCCCTTTTCTTCAATATCGTTCAAAAAAATTTCGGAGGGCCTAGTATTCCACCAATTATTAACCCAAGATTTCAGACTTTTGTTAAATGGAAATGAGAGAGAGATCCACCAAGGCAAAAATACTAGCGATGCAAGATAGAGAAGGGAAATAAAAGCTTTCTTTTTTGCCATTTGTGGAGTTTGAAATGAACTCGTATCATTCGTCGACTCTATAGGATACTAATATTTCGATCAAGTATCAGTTCTATTCCATTCCAACATAAATATAGAAATACAAAAACAGACTAATAAAGAATACGTAAATTAATAATAAAATTCGAATATTATATATAATATTTTTTCAATATATATCCATTGCTCAAATTCGAAGCAATCGTCTGCTTTGGATGAATGCACGAAAGAGCCAGTTCAAATTAATGAATATTATTCGAATTTCGAGACGCAAGAACCCCTTTTATCAAGACATCAAAACATTTCAAAAAAAAACTCGCCGGTGACCCACAGTACAGGAATAATTAATAGAAATTATTTATTCCGAAATGTTTTGCTATATGTATATGAGATGAATCTAGGATTTCAATTTCTTACTTTTTTGGTTACTGAATAGATTTCAGTGAATTTAAATACGCATAAAAAAAAGTCATTTATGAACAAAAAAAAACTATTTCGTTTTATGGTTGTTCCACGTACTTTTGTTCTAATCAGAATTCGGCAGAAAATTCATTTAAGTTCTGCTATAGAAAAAAGAGAAAGATAATTCTTGAGTTATAGTTTTTTCTTTTAAGAAAGCTTTTACTTTTTTTTTTCAAAAAACTTCAATTGGTACACACAAGAAATAAGCCAATTCTGCGGCTTTCTGTTCAATTTCTCGTAGAGTCCAATTCTTATCGATACGAGTCAAGGGAATGGACCCCTGGCCTCTGATTTCGATATAAAGTGTGGGCCGAGAAAAAATACCCTCTTTAACTTCTATTCTGATGGATTGAATGTCTTTCACAAGTAATCGCAGGAAGATCCGACGATTCTTTCCAGGAAATCCCCAACGAAAAATACACACTAGTCCTTCTTTTATATCGAATCGATCATAACCGCTACCCACATTCCACACAATTGTGCACCACAAATATGAACTAATAAAAAGACCCGCAATTCCATAGAAAGACATCACGATTCCTTGTGAAAAAAAAAGGATTTCCTGAGAGGGAAATAACGGTATAAAATTCATACCAAGATAACTAGAAGTTCCAACCAATAAAAACCCTAATGCACCTAAAAAAAGGATAAGGGCCCAGCAGAAATTACTCGGTTTTCGAGATCCCGCTATAAGTTCTATCCATATGCGGTCTGATCGCCAACTCATACTTATAGTAGATCTAGTTCCATTGTATTGTAATTGGGAGGTAACATAACCCCAATAAATTTGACTTGAATTTGTTTGTTTCCGAAGTAACCCTCATCAACTAGCACTAATATAATGTGAAGCTGTAGTAGTAATTGATCAATTGTTTACAGTTAAACAAAAAAATAACATCCTTTTTTCTATATATGATTTCTTAGAGATATCCACAGACATGTAAATAGATTTACTTTCCGCTTCATAAATTTTCCCTATATACATTTTTTTTTCAAATCTATTTTCAAAAAGTTATGAGTCGTTTACTTATATATGATGTTTATGCATACCAACTTCTGCTCGGAGGAAACTACCCTTTAAAAATACTATTAATACTAGAATTCTACTAAATAGATATTAATCTTATGATCCAAGTAAACCTAAGTCTTTAAAAAAAAGTAGATAAGATTAACTCCCATAATACCTAAAAAATCTTGTTTTTTTGAACATGAAAAGATAAAGAAACCATAGCAATTGCCGGAAATACTAAGCCCACTAAAGGCACAAAAATAGCGGGTAAGTTGCTGATAGTTGTCATAGAATAGGCACCTCGATTTAATATTTATAACTCTTATTTATTGTTATATTACCATTTATAACCTGTTATTGTTATAAAGATATCTTATACTTCATATATAATTATATATAATTATACTTAAGTGAGTATTAAATAGATACAAAAAGAGATATAAAATCTAAGAGTCTAGTATGTATATATATTAAGATATAATAAGGAAGAAATAGAATAGGGAGCAGAAATACTAATATATAAACAGATACTAATATCTAATCTATTCTAGTAAGTATATAATAAATGGAAATAAAAAGTGTCAATAAACGGGCTTATACATATTTCTATATGAAATAGATGTATGATAATCCACTTATTTTATTTTTATTATTCCTAATTTTGAGTCTATTTATTCTAAATTTTTTCTAGTCTATTAGAATATTAATTGAATATCGATAAAATTGAATATCCCCTTAATTCTTTCTACAATTCAATCTTATGTTACCGAAGAAAAAAAACTCTTCAGACTTTGACTTTTATTTCTAGAAACTAAATTAGACTAAATAACTACGTGGTTGCCCCCAAACAAATAATAAAATGTAGAATAATATGGAATCATTTAATTTATTCTTAAATTAAGAAATTAAGGCTTATACGTTTCTACTTGAATTGAATTTTCATTCAAAGGAAAGAAAGCATGTATCGCAAATAATTCACTCAAAACTCCTTTTAATGGATTACGTGGTACGATTGGATCAAATAAGCCCTTATGAAATAAATATTCAGCTACTTGTGAACCCTCAGGTACTGTCTTATTCAATGTTTGTTCAATT